CTTGTATGCTTCTAGCCGGAATCTTATTAAAAATGGGAGCGTATGGATTAGTTCGAATCAATATGGAATTATTTCCTCATGCTCATTCTCTATTTTCTCCTTGGTTAATAATAGTGGGCGCAGTACAAATAATCTATGCAGCTTCAACATCTCTTGGTCAACGAAATTTAAAAAAAAGAATAGCCTATTCCTCTGTATCTCATATGGGTTTTATAATTATAGGAATTGGTTCTATCACAGATATGGGACTCAACGGAGCCCTTTTACAAATAATCTCTCATGGATTTATTGGTGCTGCGCTTTTTTTCTTGGCTGGAACAACTTATGATAGAATACGTCTTCTTTATCTTGACGAAATGGGTGGAATAGCTATCCCAATGCCAAAAATGTTCACGATATTCAGTAGCTTTTCGATGGCCTCCCTCGCATTACCAGGTATGAGTGGTTTTGTTGCCGAATTAATAGTCTTTTTTGGACTAATTACTAGTCCAAAATTTCTTTTAATGACAAAAATCCTAATTACTTTTGTAATGGCAATTGGAATTATATTAACCCCTATTTATTTATTATCTATGTTACGCCAGATGTTCTATGGATACAAGATATTTAATGGCCCAAACTTTTATTTTTTTGATTCTGGGCCGCGAGAGTTATTTCTTTCGATCTCCTTTTTTTTACCCGTACTAGGTATTGGTATGTACCCCGATTTCGTTCTTTCACTATCAGTTGAAAAGGTTGAAGTTATCCTATCTAATTCTTTTTTTAGATAGTTTTTTTATAAATAAAAAATGAAAAAAATCTTATCATTTATAAAAAGGTTCGTTGTACAATGACAAAAAGAACGCTTTTTCTTCTCTTGTGTTAAGTAAAAAAACTTTGTGTGAACTAGGGAGAGCCTCGCGAATCAAAGTAACGGGTCTCTCCCTAGTTCACACAAAGTTTGATATGCGTTATATGCTTTTCTATTCCTATTGGTAAGTGGTAAGAACTCCTTTTTGAATTTAATTAGATGTTAATGTAAATGAACCATAACTATGTAATCCTATTCCTAATAGATTTACTCCAAAATAGCATATCCAAATTATAAGAAATCCAATAAACGCTACAATTGCTGAATTTGTACCCTTCAATTTTAGATTTGTTTGAGTATGTAAATAAATTGCAAATATGATCCAAGTAATAAAAGCCCAAGTTTCTTTTGGGTCCCAACTCCAATAGGACCCCCATGCTTCATTAGCCCATACTGCTCCAGAAAGAATTCCTATCGTTAAAAAGAGAAATCCTAGACTAATAACCCGATAACTCCAATAATCCAATTGTTGAATCAATTGCGACTTATAATAATTCCTTGGAGAAAAAAAAGAAGTTTTTTTAAAAATATTTTTTTCTTCATTCATGTATTCGACTTTATCAAGGAAAAATGACTTATTTAAATTTAATAAATGATTACTCGTAGAAAAAAATTTTCTATTTTTTCGAACTGTAATGACTAGAAGTGATACTGATAATAATGATCCACATAAAAGGGCCACATATCCCAATATCATCATACTTACGTGCATTATTAACCACTCGGATTGAAGAGCAGGTACTAATATAGTGGATTCGTGTATTTCAGTTAAAAGGCCTGAGGTAGCAAAGCCCTGGGAAAAAATAGCACTTGGACCTATTATTGTGCTTAGAATATTTTGATTTTTTTTGAAATACGGAACTATATAAATAAAGGAAAAACTCCATGAAAGAAAGATTAACGATTCATTTAAATTACTTAGTGGAAAATGTTTCGAATAAATCCAACGAGAAATTAATAATCCTGTTATACACAAAAAAGTCGTTATCATGCCCTTTTCGGATGAATCATATAGTTTTACGATTTCATCGACAAAAAAGGTTATCAAATGAATTGTAATTAGAATTGAAACAGTCGAAAAAGAAATATGAGTTAATATATGCTCTAAAGTTGAAAATATCATAAAAAGAGTTCCTTAATTATAAAATCGAAATCGGCAATTGAATTCATTATTCATTATAGGATCTATTTTCTTTTTTTAGGAAATGACATGCCGCCACTCGGACTCGAACCGAGATGCTCTAGCACTGCTTCCTAAGAGCAGCGTGTCTACCAATTTCACCATAGCGGCTTGTCTTGACCTCATAATAGCCTATAAATAAGCAATCGTCTAGATTTAAGAATTCAATTGGGTGCAATATTTTCAGGAAAGATTCAAATCAATGAATAAAATCTGTTCAAATATGTCCTTGAACGTTCATTATTTTAGTTTAGGGTTTTAGTTTTATTGTGTATTTGAGAATCTTCTTTACTTGAATTCTTGTAAAACCAAAAAGTCTTACTATCAATTAAGGGATAGAACCTTTCCTCTAAAAAACATTTTTTAAATTAAATGTTTTTGATTTATTTAATTTTAAAAAGTACAACCAAAAAATAAGTTTTATCAATGAACAAAAAACCTATTTTAGATTATTCAAAATTCACACATATTTATCCATAAAATTTACACTAAGTGTTTTTGCGTGAATTGATGGCCAGAGATATATGGGCTCTATTCTATATAAGAATTTACAGAAAATCCAAAAGAAAAGTAAGAAAGTTGTGCAAAAAAAATCTTTTATAGTACAAATAAGTTGCTGGGGGAAATAAGACTCCTATTCTGGAAAGAAAATAGATTAAAAAGAAAATGAGTATCTTGTGTTTTTTTGTTAAAAAAAAAAGACTTTGTTTAAATTCGGTTTAAAGTAAAACAGAAGAATTCCATTTCCTATGAATTAATTCAACAGGAAATGGAATTTGAGAATTGTCTTTTTGAAACGGAAGAATTTAATTTTTAAGTCAGGTCAATTTAGATTTTTATAAGGTGTTCTGTTTTATTTCTTAATAACTTATTTTTTTATTTTATTTGTTTGTCGCACAAAAAAACTTTTTGAAATCCCGGTAGAAAGAGATTTCCCTAAAGAAAACGCTTTTAACGCTGACCAATAGCCTTTCCTTTTCCAAAAATTTTTACGAATACGCTTTTTTGATGCAGAAGTACGTTTTTTTGGAACTGCCATTTAAATAAAAATTAAGAGATTACTCATTGGTATAGCTGGATGTGAAAGACATCTATTGTTTAAAAAAATCTGCGCTTTTCTAGATAATTTTTTTTCTAAAATTCTAAAAGAATGGAATATGAACGATATGGTAAAATCGCATAAAATTTTTCTAAAAAATAAAAAACAAGAAGAATATTTTTAGTAACTTGTCAAAATTTGACTTGCATTTTCAAATTCGAAGGAGACTCATAATTAATCTTTGTCTTTTATATGATTTGACCAATTGTAACTTCTTGATTTGAATATTTGAAATATTTAGAAGAAATTCAGAAAGAGAAAGAATAAGTAAAAAGAAAGAAAAATTTTTCATTTTTATATTTAAGTTAGGTTAAGCTTAGTGCATATTTTCATTTTTTTATTGACTCCTTTCAAAAGAAGTAAGGTCCGATAAATCGGAAAAATTTAATTACGAATTTCAATTTTTTTATGCAACAGACATATCAATATGGGTGGATTTTACCTTTTGTTCCACTTCCAATTCCTATGTTAATAGGAGTGGGACTTCTTCTTTTTCCGACAGCAACGAAAAATCTTCGTCGTATGTGGGCTTTTCCAAGTATCTTATTGTTAAGTATAGTCATGATTTTTTCAATTAATCTGTCTATTCAGCAAATAAATAGCAGTTCTATCCACCAATATGTATGGTCTTGGACACTCGATAATGATTTTTCTTTAGAATTTGGCTGCTTGATCGATCCACTTACTTCTATTATGTTAATGTTAATCACTACTGTTGGAATCATGGTTCTTATTTATAGTGATAATTATATGGCTCACGATCAAGGATACTTGAGATTTTTTGCTTATATGAGTTTTTTCAGTACTTCCATGTTGGGATTAGTTACTAGTTCAAATTTGATACAAATTTATTTTTTTTGGGAATTAGTTGGAATGTGTTCCTATCTATTAATAGGGTTTTGGTTTACGCGACCTCCTGCAGCAAATGCTTGTCAAAAAGCATTTGTAACTAATCGTGTAGGGGATTTTGGTTTATTATTAGGAATTTTAGGGTTTTATTGTATAACAGGTAGTTTTGAATTTCAGGATTTATTCGAAATACTCAATAACTTGATTTATAATAATGAAGTCAACTTTTCCTTTGTTATTTTGTGTGCTGCTTTATTATTTACCGGTGCAGTTGCTAAATCTGCACAATTTCCCCTTCATGTGTGGTTACCCGATGCTATGGAGGGACCCACTCCTATTTCGGCTCTTATACACGCTGCTACTATGGTAGCAGCGGGGATCTTTCTTGTAGCTCGCCTTCTCCCTCTTTTCATGGTTATACCCTATATAATGAATTTAATCTCGTTGATAGGCATAATCACATTATTATTAGGAGCTACTTTAGCTCTTGCTCAAAAAGACATTAAAAGGGGTTTAGCCTATTCGACAATGTCTCAATTGGGTTATATGATGTTAGCTCTAGGAATGGGGTCTTATCGAAGTGCTTTATTTCATTTGATTACTCATGCTTATTCCAAAGCATTATTATTTTTAGGGTCTGGGTCCATTATTCATTCAATGGAAACTGTTGTTGGCTATTCTCCGGATAAAAGTCAGAATATGGTTTTTATGGGTGGTTTAACAAAACATGTACCGATTACTAAAACCTCTTTTTTATTAGGTACACTTTCTCTTTGTGGTATTCCGCCTCTTGCTTGTTTTTGGTCAAAAGATGAAATTCTTAATGATAGTTGGTTGTATTCGCCAATTTTCGCAATAATAGCTTGGGCTACCGCAGGATTAACCGCATTTTATATGTTTCGCATCTATTTACTTACGTTTGAAGGTCATTTAAATGTTCATTTTCAAAATTATAGTGGCAATCAAAATACTTCTTTCTATTCCATATCTCTATGGGGTAAGGGGTCTTCAAAAGGAATTAA